CCATATAAAGGACACGACGAGCATAAATACCCTCTTTAACTTCTATTCTGACAGACTGAATATCTTTTATAAGGAATCGGAGGAAGATGCGACGATTTTTTCCAGGAAATCCCCAACGAAAAATACACACTATTCCTTCTTTTCTATCGAATCGATCATAACCACTACCTACATTCCACGAAATTGTGCACCACAAATAGGAGCTAATAAAAAGACCGGCGATCCCATAGAAAGACATCACGATCCCTTGTGGAAAAAAAAGAATTTGCTGAGACGGAAATAAAGATATCAAATTTCTACCAAGATAACTAGAAGTTCCAACCAATAAGAATCCTAATGAACCTAAAAAAAGGATAATGGCCCACCAGAAATTACTTGCTTTTCGAGACCCCATTATAGGTTCTATCCATATATGTTCTGATCGCCAACTCATACTTGATCCAGTTGTATTTTATTGAAATTGAGAAAAGACCCCAAATGAATTTGACTTTACTCTTTTTGTTTCCGAAGTAACTCTCATCAACTAGCACTAGTTTGATGTGAACCTTTAGGAGTCATTCATCAAATTGGTTAGATCTAAAATCTAAAATAATAACAGACCTTTCATATGATCCTACTATAGATATCGACATACATATAGATACGCTGACTTTACATTTCAGCCATCCGGCGATCCTGATCTATTTGAAAATAGCTAAAAGTCATTTACCCATATAGCATTTTCTGCAGGCATAAGAGCTTTTCTTTTATGTTCGGTGGAAGCCACATGTTATATCATATTCCACGAAATAGATATCTGTGTTATGATACAAGTCTAAGTTTGAAAAAAAAAATGGATGAGATTGGATCCCATCGGATCTACACAATCTTGTTTTTTTGAACATGAAGAAATAAAGAAGCCATTGCAATTGCCGGAAATACTAGGCCTATTAAAGGCACAAAAATAGAGGGAAGGTTGAGAGTTATCATAGAATGGGTACCTCGATTTACTATTTTATTTTTACCTGTTTTTATTATTTAAAATGATAAAGATATCTTATAATAATTATAATTAAGAATAAGAATTGGAATTCTTATTAATTCGTAGATATGGTAGAAAATTACTATCTATAGATAATGCTATAGATAATGAAAATCGAATTCAAAATGAAATTTAGTATATATAAGTATATAGTGAGTATATATAATATATCTCTAACTGAGTATATATACTAAGCACAAGGAATGTCGAACTAAATAAATGGACCTATTCATGGTTTTTCTACATGAAAGATATATATGATAATCGACTTTCATATTATTCTTCTTTTCTTCGTCTTTTGTTCTTGTCTTCTAATTTAATAAAGAAAAAGTTTCTTACAAATTAAAGAAAAAGTTTCTTACAAATTATCGAAAGATTCGTTAGAATCCAATCCAACCGGGATTTCTAGTCAAAATGGGATTCTCGGAAGATATAGAAAGATGTAAAACTCTATTCTATATTTTCATTATATATACATATGTAAGACGGGAATAGGAAATTCGTTTTATTCGCCTAATTTCATGAAAAGAAGAATTCACTCTTTTATTTTGTTGATAGAGGGTTGTTGATTAGTAATCAACAATATAGGTAAAAAAAAAAAGAGTTATCCGAAACTTTTGATTCTTTCTACAAGTAGATCTTATGTCACCAAATAAAACTCAATTCTTTTTATTTTTACTTGGATTCCTATAAACTAACTACTTGTTTGCTACAAATAAAATAATTGAACTTAATGTTCTACTTGATTGAATTTTGATTCAAAGGAAAGAAAGCGTGGAGCTGAAATAATTCACTTAGAACGCTTTTTAAAAGATTACGTGGTACGATTAGATCGAATAAGCCCTTCTGGAATAAATATTCAGCCGCTTGTGAACCTTCAGGTACTGTTTTATTTAATGTTTGTTCAATTACTCTTTTACCTGCAAATGCAATGTAGGCATTGGGTTCAGCAATAATGATATCCCCCAACATACCAAAACTCGCTGTCACCCCACCAGTAGTAGGAGATGTAAGGATTGATACATAGAATAACTTTTTATTTGATTGATAATCATATAAAGCAGAAGAGATTTTAGCCATTTGCATCAAGCTCAAACTTCCTTCTTGCATGCGTGCCCCCCCGGAAGCACACACTATAATAAGAGGTAGAAATTTCTTAGTAGCGTACTCAATCAAACGTGTGATTTTCTCCCCGACTACGGATCCCATACTACCCCCCATAAACTGAAAATCCATAACCCCAAGTGCTACGGGAATACCGTTTAGTTGACCTATGCCTGTTTGAACAGCCTCAGTTAATCCTGTCTTTCTTTGATAAGAATCAATACGATCCTTATAAGGCTCCTCCTCCGAATGAAATTCAATGGGATCCAGAGAGACCATGTCTTCATCCATAGGATCCCAAGTACCTGGATCAATCGAAAGTTCGATTCTATCTGAACTACTCATTTTCAAATGATATCCACATTGTTCACAAAT